ATGACCATCGCATTACAAATGCGATGCTCTAACCTCTGAGCTAAGCGGGCTCACATAACAGAAATAGAAATAGTATAACAAATAGAAATAGTGTATAGGAATTCAGGAAACTGCTGGATCTTAGCTTAGGGCTATTAGCTATTAATTTAATATGAACTATATAGTTCATATTCATAGTTCTATTGTTATATCTATATCATTATATATAGTTCATTAGATATATTAGTTATATCTAATATTATTAGTTATATTAGTTATAACTAATTGCATTAGTTATTATTTATACATTCTATTCTTTTTTTTATGCATTTTATACATTTTATTTATATATTTATACATTCTATTTATATTTTTTAATATGTATATATATATGTTAATGAATATGTATATATAATTATATATATAATTATTAATGAAAATTGAAAATTATAAATTATGATTATAAAAAATCTAATTATTTCTTAATATAAAATTTATTTATTTCTTAAAGTAAAGCAGTTATAGCAATAATTATAGCGTATAGCGAGCGGATCGGTCCTAAGAAAAGATAAAGATAAGATAAGGATAAAGATACAATCCAAATTAGAATGAGACATTCTTCTGGTTTCATTCGGAAAAGGAAGAGATAGGACGAAAAAAAAAAAGAAGAATGAATATCGACCGTTCCAGTATTCCAAATCGCACTGTAAAAAAGAAAGGGAGGGAGAAACATATATATATGGGATATATCTATCCATATTGAATTGCGGATACATCAACGATAGAATCATTTCTGATTGAAACAAGGTTTATCCAATAGAAATAAACTGATAGAGGATCGCCAAAAAAATCAAATAGCAGCATACACTTTTTCGATATGGGAATCATTATCTAATGAATTCAACGGTTCCAAAATAAATGAAAGAGATGGGTGGAATTCCAACTGGATCTTGGTCTCAAATCAAAAGGGGATATGGCGAAATTGGTAGACGCTACGGACTTGATTGGATTGAGCCTTGGTATGGAAACCTACTAAGTGGTAACTTCCAAATTCAGAGAAACCCTGGAATTAAAAATGGGCAATCCTGAGCCAAATCCTTATTTTGAGAAAACAAGGGTTTCTAAAACTAGAATAAAAAAGGATAGGTGCAGAGACTCAATGGAAGCTGTTCTAACGAATGGAGTTGACTACGTTGTGTTGGTAGCTGGAATTCCTCTATCGAAATTACAGAAAGGACGGCCCTATATAATATATCTAATACGTACGTATACATACTAACATATCAAACGATTAATCACGACCCGAATCTATCGAATATATATATATATATATGAAAGAAAAAATTCAGAGTTATTGTGAATCCATTCCAATCGAAGTTGAAGGAAGAATCGAATATTCAGTGATCAAATCATTCATTCCAGAGTTCGATAGATCTTTTGAAAAACTGATTAATCGGACGAGAATAAAGAGAGAGTCCCGTTCTACATGTCAATACCGACAACAATGAAATTTATAGTAAGAGGAAAATCCGTCGACTTTAGAAATCGTGAGGGTTCAAGTCCCTCTATCCCCAACAAAAAGTCCATTTTACTTCCTAACTATTTATCCTCTTTTTTTCATCAGTGGTTCAAACAAAATTCACTATCTTTCTTTCTCATTCACTCTACTCTTTCACAAATGGATCCGAGGAGAAATCTTTGGATCTTATCCCAATTTGGATAGATACGATACCTGTACAAATGAACATATATGGGCAAGGAATCTCTATTATTGAATCATTCACATTCCATATCATTATCCTTACATTTATTAGATAAAATTTTTGAATACTTTACTTTATTTAATACTTTACTTTATTTAGATTTAGTCCCTTTAATTGACATAGATACAAGTACTCTACTAGGATAATGCACGGGAAATGGTCGGGATAGCTCAGTTGGTAGAGCAGAGGACTGAAAATCCTCGTGTCACCAGTTCAAATCTGGTTCCTGACACATGAATAATATATCGGATAGATATTCATACAAATTAATCGAGACAGATCAGGATATATATTCGTTAATAGTCAAGAGCATGATACATACTTATTCATCTAGCGTATAGATATATACCTCCATTTTTAGAGATGGGTAAAAAATATATGTATGGTTATGGTAAAGAACTAAAGTGGGATTATGTTCCCTTTTTTTTGTTTCTTTTTTCTTTCTTGTTTGTTCATATTGTGCTTTCTCTCACTCAAAAAGAGTGCTAAGTCTTCATATATATATATATATATCAAAAAAAAAGAAAAAAGTTTTAAAAAAAACTTAAAAAAAGTATAGAGGGGTTGAAGAATAGGAATAGACAGGATGCATTTCAGACACAGTACAAATAAAATTCAATCCCTTTTTATTTCGGAATTTCGCTTTTTCTTTTCTATTTATTCTATTTCTTCACTCTTGCTTACGTTACTTTCCGAGGTCTGTCTAAGTGATGTGCGCGGTACAAAGTTCATGGTGCAGAACTCTTTTGATTCATCTT